TCCAAACATTAATTGGTCGTGTATTAGCCGATGATATATATATGGGCACGCGCTGTATTGCCACTAGAAATCAAGACGTTGGGATTGGACTTGTAAATCGATTCATAACCTTTCGAGCACAACCAATAGCTATTCGAACTCCTTTTACTTGTAGGAGTGCATCTTGGATCTGTCGATTATGTTATGGCCGGAGTCCTACTCACGGCGACTTGGTTGAATTGGGAGAAGCTGTAGGTATTATTGCAGGCCAATCGATTGGAGAACCGGGTACTCAATTAACATTAAGAACTTTTCATACCGGCGGAGTATTCACGGGGGGTACTGCAGAACATGTGCGAGCTCCTTCTAATGGAAAAATCAAATTCAATGAGGATTTGGTTCATCCGACACGTACACGTCATGGACATCCCGCCTTTCTCTGTTCTATAAACTTGTACGTAACTATTGAGAGTGAAGATATTCGACATAATGTAAATATTCCACCCCAAAGTTTTCTTTTAGTTCAAAATGATCAATATGTAGAATCAGAACAGGTGATTGCTGAGATTCGCGCGGGAACATCCACTTTGAATTTTAAAGAGAAGGTTCGAAAACATATTTATTCTGACTCAGACGGAGAAATGCACTGGAGCACCGATGTGTATCATGCACCCGAATTTACATACGGCAATGTTCATCTATTACCAAAAACAAGTCATTTATGGATATTATTAGGAAGGCCGCGCAGATCCAGTCTAGTTTCACTTTCGATCCACAAGGATCAAGATCAAATGGGTGCGCATTCTCGTTCTGTCAAGAGAAGATCTACTTCTAACCTTTCAGGAACGAAGGATCCGCCGAGAGAAAAATCGGATTTTTCGGGTAAAAAAGAAGATAGGATTCCTGATTATTCAGACCTTAGTCGAATTATATGTGCTAGTCGTTGTAATCTCGTAGATCCGGTCATTCTCTACCGGAATTCTGATTTATTCTCAAAGAGGCGAAGAAATAGATTCATCATTCCACTCCAAGCGATTCAAGAACGCGAGAACGAACTAACGTCCCCTTCAGATATCTCAATTGAAATCCCCGTCAATGGCATTTTCCGTAGAAATAGTATTCTTGCTTATTTGGATGATCCTCGATACAGAAGAAAGAGCTCGGGTATTACTAAATATGGGACTCTAGAAATGCATTCAATCGCCAAAAAAGAGGATTTGATTGAGTATCGAGGAGGCAAGGAATTTAGGCAAAAATACCAAATGAAAGTAGAAAGGGTAGATCGGTTTTTTTTTATTCCCGAGGAAGTGCATATATTACCAGGATCTTCTTCCATAATGGTACGGAACAATAGTATAGTTGGGGCAGATACACAAATTACTTTAAATATAAGAAGCCGGGTAGCCGGGTTGGTCCGAGTGGAGAGAAAAAAAAAAAGAATTGAACTTAAAATATTTTCTGGAGATATACATTTTCCTGGAGAGACAGATAAGATATCCCGACATAATGGCGTTTTGATACCACCAGGAACAGGAAAACAAAATTCCAAGGAATCCAAAAGGGGGAAAAATTGGATCTATGTTCAACGGATCACACCTAGTAAGAAAAAGTATTTTGTTTTGGTTCGTCCTGTCGTCACATATGAAATAACGGACGGTATAACTTTAGGAACGCTTTTCTCGCCGGATCTGTTGCAGGAAAGGGATAATGTGAAACTTCGAGTTGTCAATTATATCCTTTCTGGAAATGGTAAACCAATTAGAGGAATTTCTGATACAAATATTCAATTAGTTCGGACTTGTTTAGTATTGAATTGGGACCAAGACAAAAAAAGTTCTTCTAGTCAAGAAGCCCGTGCGTCCTTTGTTGAAATAAGGGCAAATGGTTTGATTAAACATTTCCTAAGAATCGACTTGCTGAAATCCACTATTTCATATATCGGAAAAAGGAATGATCCCTCAGGCTCAGGGTTGCTCTCGGATAATGGATCAGATTGCACCAATATCAATCCGTTTTCTTCCATTTATTCCAAGGCAAGGATTCCACAATCCCTTAACCAAAATCAAAGAACTATTCATACGTTGTTGAATAGAAATACGGGATTCCAATCGTTAATAATTTTGTCATCATCGAATTGTTTTCGAATGGGTCCATTCAACGATATAAAATATCACAATGTGATAAAAGAATCAATTCAAATTACAAAAGATCCTGTAATTCCAATTAAGAATTCGCTGGGGCCTTTAGGAACAGCCTTTCTAATTACGAATGTTTATTCATTTTACCATTTAATAACTCATAATCCGATCTTGGTAAATAATTATTTACAACTTGACAATTTAAAACAGACTTTTCAAGTATTTAAATTTAAATATTATTTAATCGACGAAAATGAGAAAATTTATAACCCCGGTCGGTGCAGTAACATTATTTTCAATTTGAATTGGTATTTTCTCCATGCCAATTATTGTCAAGAAACATCTACAATAATGAGTCTTGGGAAATTTATTTGTGAAAATAT